CAAACGTGTCAATATTCTCACTAATGGTACGTAAATGTAACTCCTTGTTCAAAGAACTATTCAGAGTGCCTCGAGCTCCTTTTAAAACTTGTTGGAAAACCTGTTGTCGGACTTGCTGAACCGCCCTTTGGTGGTCAAAACGAATGGTTTCATTTTTGTAATTTTCTAATTCTTCCAAAGTCTTATAAGTTGACTTAATCAAATTCAATTTTTCTCGTTCTATCTCCGAGTATCCATTCACTCGAAATTGATCCGCTTCCCTTTCGACTTTCCGTAAGCGAGCCCGGGCTTTTTCCAGCCGTTGAATGGCCCCCCCCTGCAGTTCCTCTGAATTTCGAATAGTATTCAGGATCTTCCGTTTTCGATTATCTAATAAATCACTTAATGAAAGTAGATTATCTTTCCATTCATCTCAAAACTTACATGATCCCTTCCCGAACCAAACATGAATTTTTCGATTCATTTGGCTCTCACACTCAATTACTTCAACTTTTTAAGTATGGGGGCAATTCCCATATCTTTTTTTTAATGTAATGAGCCTATCCTCTACCTCTCTTCTCTATTCATATTCCAAGATGTCGCGACTAATCACTAATCCAAGACCAGAATATTTTGAGGACTCTTCTGACGGAACAAAACAAAAATATTGAATTGTCAGCAAAGTTGTTTCTTTTTTTCGTCAAATCCAAAGAATTCTTCTTACTTTATATTATACACAGGTCACCGATTCAGCATAAAAAGCGGTTGATTGAAATATTTCAAATATTTTGCATTCCAATAAAAGAAAAGGCTCAAATAATTTTATCGACATGAGTGTTTTATATCGAAAAAAAAACACAAATTCCAATTATTCATTTTGCAAACATTTCTATTCTATATTAATATAGTAGTAGAAAGAGTACCATGCTGCGTCTGGACTTCAAACAGTTTTGTTTAGCTTTAACCATGTTAATGACCCCCCACTATTGGTTTGGTTGATAGAGAATCAAAGTATATTTACCAATGAATCACGAAATGCTATGGTTCTTAAATATGATTTGAAATTGATTCAGAAGTAATTCGCGGAATCGTGCACCTTTTTCGATCTAGTTATAATGAAAAAAAGTACAGCTGGTTGGATCCAGCCTATTCTTGAAATAAACAACTCGCACGCACTCCCTTTCCAAAAAAGATCAATACACCAAGTACTACACTTAGATTTATTGGATTTGTTGCTAAAATATCGGTATTAAACCCGAAACTCCCGGCAAATGACCAGCGAACCAAGGAAACGAAAGAATCGGTTATATTTTTCATATTATCTCCTCTTTTAGATAGACTAAAAAAAAATACGTAATTTGCATATTTATAGGATTAAACAAAGGGATTCGCAAATAAAAGCGCTAATGCTACAACCAGTCCATAAATTGTTAAAGCTTCCATAAAAGCCAGACTAAGCAATAAAGTACCTCGTATTTTTCCCTCCGCCTCGGGTTGTCTCGCGATACCTTCTACAGCTTGACCCGCAGCAGTACCTTGACCTACTCCAGGTCCAATAGAAGCAAGCCCGACGGCCAACCCAGCGGCAATAACAGAAGCGGCAGAAATCAGTGGATTCATGATAAGTTCCTCGCACTAAAATAAAGAAATAGTTAATGATACAATCGTCCAATGAATTATGACTTAATTATTCCATCGCTAAGATTCATCCAGTCGAAATAACTAAGAACTCGGAATTGAAGTAATAATAATATTAGTATTAAACCATAAAAGCTACTTCGATATCTCTTTTTTAGTTCCGATCCACAGGATTTTTGTGAATCCATACGACTTTTGTTCTTCCATTTCTTCTTTCCAAACCCTTTTTTAATTCTTCGTTCGTTAGTTTTCTTTATTTCATCGCTTTATTCATTCACATTCAATTCACAGGCAAAGACGAAACCGAAGAATTTCTATTGGAATCTCTATCTAAGTTCACAATAGTAGGGCGGATTAGATATATCTTTAATTGATATATAACTATCAATATCTAATATCATATATACATGTCTTTCTTCCATAACGTAAACCAACTATTCATATCTTAGATTCAAACTATTCGTATCTTAAAGTCAATCGTATTCTAGAATCATTCTTGGAACCATACACAAGAGTTGGCTTAGAGTCATTAGATCCCATATACCCAATTCTGTTCCCCTCTCCCAATCAACCCATTTTTTATGAATCTCGTTTGGCGAATCATTGCATAGAAATAAACATAAGTATTTTATTCCGGTAAGGTCATTCACTTTAATTATTTAATTCTTTATTAATATTTTCTTTTCGTCAATTGTTGAATTGAATAAAATCAACTGAAATGGGAATCATTCTAGAAAGCATCTTTCTTTTTCTTTTTTTTTTGAATCACACGCCGTGTAAATTGTGATACTATGATACTATAAGAATTTTTATTCAAATAATGACTCCTTATATTTGAATTGAATGAACAAAACAATAGAATGATAATATTCATTGGCAGGAGTATGATATAATAAAGCCAAACATGAATTTTAGGAAAAAGATCTTTTTGATCTCTTTCCTTTTTTACAATTCCCCAATATCTGAATTTTTTTTCTATGACTCTTGGTCGTATATCCCGTATTTGTCTATTTCTATTTGTATATTGATGTTTCCTAAGTGAATTATCTTTAGTTAGGCATACACTGCGTTATTCTAAGCTAAAAAAAAAAGAGACTATTTCGAAAACTAGTCAATGATGGCCCTCCATAGATTCGCCTATATAAGCCGCCGCTAAAGTTGCAAAAATAAGAGCTTGAATACCGCTTGTAAATAATCCAAGGAACATCACAGGTATAGGAACCACTAAAGGTACTAAAGAAACAAGAACAACAACTACTAATTCATCAGCTAATATATTCCCGAAAAGTCGAAAGCTAAGTGATAAAGGTTTTGTGAAATCTTCTAAAATGTTAATGGGTAAAAGAATTGGAGTCGGTTGAATGTATTTACTGAAATAACCTAATCCCTTTTTAGAAAGACCTGCATAGAAATATGCTACTGACGTGAGCAAGGCTAAAGCAACGGTAGTATTGATATCATTCGTAGGTGCAGCTAACTCCCCATGGGGTAACTGTATTATTTTCCAAGGTAAAAGAGCACCGGACCAATTCGAAACAAAAATAAATAGAAACATAGTTCCAATAAAGGGAACCCATGGACCATATTCTTCTCCAATCTGAGTTTTGCTCACGTCTCGAATAAATTCAAGGACATATTCGAAGAAATTTTGACCGGCAGTCGGAATAGTTTGTGGATTCCGAACAGCTATAAGGGCTGAACCTAATAAGATAGCAATTACAACCCAAGAAGTAATAAGTACTTGGGCATGGACTTGTAAACCTCCTATTTGCCAATAGAAATGTTGGCCTACTTCCACACTGGATATATCGTATAACCCTTTTAGTGTGTTACTGGAACATGATATAACATTCATATTGCCCTCTAACAGAAATAGAACTTTAAAAAGAATTATTTTGATTCAACCCTCTCCCTTTCGACTTGGATACTTTAATTAGAATTATCCGTTTTGAATACCCGCTAATCACCCACAGTTTTTTTTTAATTTCTTTTCTTTTATGCGATTCAAGAAGAGTAACCGATTCCAAAAATCCATGTAGTTACCAAAAAAATTTATTTATCTTATTATTAATCAAGGATTTCGTATATAGCTAGAACGACCCTCACAAATTGCAAATACAAATTTATTAAAAATTAATCGGATTGAAGCTAAAGCGTTATCGTTTGCTGGAATCGAAATATCTGCGAGATCGGGGTCACAATTTGTATCGATTAAACAAATTGTTGGAATTCCAAAAGCGATACATTCTCGAAGAGCCGTATATTCTTCTTGCTGATCAACGATGATTACAATATCCGGTACCCCCGTCATATATTGAATCCCGCCCGGATACGTTTGCAAGGGTGATAATTGTCTCTTCAGGATAGCTGCATCTCTTTTTGGAAGACGGTTGAGTCTCCCCGTCTTTTGTTCCGCTCTCAAATCCCTGAACTTATGAAGTCTCGTTTCTGTAGTGGACCAATTCGTTAACATACCACCGAGCCCTTTTTTTTTAATATAATATAATGACATATAATGACACCGGGTTCTTATTGCAGCTCGTGCTACTAAATCTGCTGCTTTATAACAAGCTTCTGATAAAAAACGAGCAGTTCTTGTCAGATTTGTAATATGAATACCTTTATGTTTTGCTGAGATATAAGGTGACATTCTAGGATTCCATTTCCTAGTACCATGACCAAAAGGAATTCCTGCTTCCATCATCTCTTCAAAATTGATATTCCACTATCTTCTTGCCATTTCTCCCCATACTTCCTCTTTTTTTTTTATTTTTTTTATCAAAAAAAATAAAAAAAAAAGAGACGAGTGAAATAAATAATTGTTCCAATGGAACCTTCTCTTCTACCAGAGATTGGCCATTGATACACAATCCAGGCCATTCATTACTTTCTATTCGTTATTATCTTTCTTTTCTTACTATTAAGAAATCAAAGGATCAAAAATAGTTAAGAGCATCCGCTACTTAGGACTCATTAAATCCTCTAAATTATTGTTCTGATGTATCATGTAAAGTCTTTGAAATGCAAAAGTCTAATAATTCTCTGTGGTGTAAGAAAATATCTATCATCCCCCCCCCCGAATAAATTCGAATAAATTCTTTTTTTTTGTTTCCAAAAGAATATTGTTATGCTGCCGTGAACAGTGCACTAATGCTTTGAATCCGGTACCAACGGGTATCATCCCCCCCAGAACAACGTTCTCTTTCAGGCCTTTCAACCAGTCGATACGACCCCGGAGAGCTGCTTTGGCTAAAACCCGAGCGGTTTCTTGAAAACTTGCTTCAGATATAAAACTTTGAGTATTCAGAGATGCTCTCGTTATTCCCAATAATATAGCTCGATAACGGATCGCTTCTTCCAAAGCACGCCCCGTTCGCTCCGCTCGTAACAATCCAATAAGTTCGCCGGGTAAAAAAATATTAGACATTCCGTCTTCTGAAACCAACACTTTTGATGTTATTTGACGTACAATAATTTCGATATGTCTATTATGGATTTTGACCCCCTGGGATCGATAAACCTTTTGGATCTTATTAACCAAAGAGATACGACTTTGCACTATAGTTAGCTCAGCACCAATTAAGAATCCCCAAGGAATCCCAAGAATTCTTGTTATACGCGCGTTCCAACCCTCAACTCTTTTTTCTAGGTTCATTGATATTGAATCAATCGAACGCACTTCTAACACTTGTTCTACTTTTGGAAGACCCTGCGTTATATCACCAGATCTTGATTTTTCATATATAAATGTAATTAATGTATCTCCTTCATAAAGGATTTCTCCATAATGCCCATGAACAGTAGCTCCTGGAGTAGCCAAATAAGGCTTAGCTGATCTTATTACTACAGAGCCAGCTTGAACAATTAAAACTTGACCTGATTTGAGGTGTGGTCCATTTGTGGCTATACATATATTTTCACAAATAAACTGCCCAAGACTCATTATTGTGGACATTTCCTCACAATAATTATGATGGATAAAATACCAATTCAAATTAAATGGATTCAAAACAATCTTACTGTCTGGATCAGGATTATAAATTCTCTCGTTTTCATCCATTAAATAAAATTTACGTACTTGAAAAGTCTGTTTTAAATTATCAAGTTTCAAATAGTTAGTTACCGAAATCGGATTATAAGTTATTAAATAGTAAAATGAATAAAAATTCGCAATTTGAAGGACTGTTCCTAAGGGTCCCAACGAATTCCTAATGGGAATTAGAGGATCTTTTTGAATGTGAATTGATTGCTTTATCACATTATGATATTTGATATCGTTGAATGGACCCATTCGAAAACAATTAGATGATGACAAAATTATCAAAGACTGGCATTCCTTATTTCTATTCAACAAGGTATGAATAGTTCCTTGATTTTGGCTAAGTGATTGTTGAACCCTTGCCTTGAAATAAATGGAGTAAAACGGATTTATATTGGTGCGATCTGGACCATTATCAGAGATCAATCCTGGACTTGACGGAGCATTCCTTTTTCTGATATACGAAATATGGGATTGCACTAAGTCGATTCTTAGGAAATCTCGAATCATACCGTTTGTACTTACTTCAACAAAGGAAGCACAGACCTCTTCGACGGAAGAACTTTTTTTGTCTTGGTCCCAATTCAAGACTAAACAAGTTCGAACTAATTGAATACTTGTGTCAGAAATACCCCGAAAGGGTTTGCCCTTTCCATAAAGGATATAATTGACAGCTTGAAGGTGCATATTATCCTTTTCCCGCAGCAGATCCTGGGGGAAGAGTGTTGCTAAATTGATACCGTTCGCTATTTCATATGTGACTACGGGTCGAACCAAAACAAAATGCTTTTTCTTTGTAGGTGTGATCCGTTGGACATAGATCCATTTTTTCAATTTTTTTGATTCCCGGGTGGATTCCTTAAGTTCTTTTTTTCCCGTTTCCGGCGGTATCAAGATGCCACTGTGTCGGGATATCTTATCCGTTTCCCCAGGAAAATGGATATCCCCAGAAAAAATTTTTAGTTCAATCCTTTTTTTTTTTTTCTCCACTCGGACTAATCCGCCCGCTTGGCTTCTTCTATTTAAAGCGATCCGGGTATCTACTCCAATGATACTATTATTCCGTACCATTACGTAAGAAGATTCGGGTAAAATATGCACTTCCTCGGGAATGAAAAAAAAGCGATCAATTTTCATTTGAAATTTTGGCTTAATTTTTTTGACTCCTCGATACTCAATCAAGTCCTCTTTTTTGACGATTGAATGCGCCCCTATAGTCCCATATTTAGTAATTCCTGAATTCTTTCTTCTGTATCGAGGATCATCAAAATAAGCAAGAATACTATTTTTACGGAAAATACCCTTTATGGGTATTTCAATCGAGATACCTGAATGGGGCATTAGTTCTTTCTCTTGTTCTTGAATGGAGTGGAACGGAATGAGAAATTGATTTCTTCGCCTTTTTGCCAATAAATCAGAATTCTTGTGGAGAATTGCAGGATGTATGAGATTACAATGACCAATACCTATGATTCGATTAAATCCCGAATAATCCAAAATACCATCTTCTTTTTTATCAGAAAAATCTGACCTAACTAATTGGTGTCTCACTTGATCATTATTCACTGAGAGGCTAGAAATATATCTTCGTTCGACAGAATGAGAATGGATGTTCAGTTGATCTTGATCCTTGTGGAGTGAAAAAGAAACTACACCGGATCTGCACGAACCTCCTGATAATATCCATAAATGGCTTGTTTTTGGTAAGAGCCGGACATTACTATATTGAAATTCGGGTGCATGGTACACGTCGGTACTCCAGTGCATTTCTCCCTCTGAGTCAGAATAAATATGTTTTCGAACCCTCTCCTTAAAATTCAAAGTGTATGTTCCCGCCCGAATCT